ACCGCCTATTTACAATACAGACGTGGTGATCAGTTGGACCTTTGATTAATTAACATCTCTTTTTTTAACTGACCCCTCCCTTCTTTAATTTAATCCGAGGGGAGGTCAGGGTCAAATTCAGATTGCTGTTCAATTATTTCAGTTCAGTGTGTATGGTTTTAGATCTAAGACGACAAGAGCGGAATCACGCTCTGTAGGATTTGAACCTACGACATTGGGTTTTGGAGACCCACGTTCTACCGAACTGAACTAAGAGCGCTTTCTTATCACAACGAAAAAGGCTGGAAATAAGGAGATTCTCTTTTTTTACCCCAACAATTCTTGTATGTGTATACTATCATATATCATAAAATAGAAATTTATGTATGTCAAAATGAAATCGATCTAAAAAAAAAAAAAAAAAGATCTCGCGTTACTGCTGCTCTGAGCGGTAATTGGTAGGGATGACAGGATTTGAACCCGTGACATTTTGTACCCAAAACAAACGCGCTACCAAGCTGCGCTACATCCCTTTCAATTGGCCTACAATATCATTGTAAAGAATCCCTGTCTTGTTTTCCACATCCTTATTTTTGATTCCCTCTAGTGATATGCAAAATGGATCTTGCCTTTTCTTGTTTTTGGTCTCATATCATATACCATATAATAATATTAAATTATTATTTTTCTTGGGAATTCGCAGGTGTAAAGTTACCCATTTTCTGTTTTAAGAAAAAAAAAAAAAAGAAAATCAAATCTTATATACCGAATCATTGCGCATTTCAATTTGAATTAGGGATTCCGCGCACAAATACAAGTGGGCCTTTAACTCCATATACATCTCTTACCATAATATATTCCAATAGGGAATACAAAAACAAAAAAGAAGGAGGATTTTCAATGCGAGATCTAAAAACATATCTTTCCGTGGCACCGGTACTAAGTACTCTATGGTTCGGGTCTTTAGCAGGGTTATTGATAGAAATCAACCGTTTATTCCCCGACGCATTGACATTTCCTTTTTTTTCATTCTAGTTATTGAACTGGAACGGGGTGAAGAAGATTAGAGCTAGAATCAAATATTTGTGACTAATCTCTCTTTCCCCTCTTTTCGTTTTTTTGTTTTACAATTAGAAAGAAGGAAAGCGAAAGAAAAAAGGTGGCTTCAACCTCAGCGAAACCCGGGTTCAGGCTCCGATTAAATTAATTATTAATTATCCAGTTAAAAGCAAATAGACAGGTAAAAGCAAATAGACAGGTAAAAGAAAACGGAAATCGAAATATGGCTAGGGTAAGAGTATCCTCCACTACAAGATCCTTAAACTTAAATGAAATACTGGACTGCGATTTAGCAATATAGTTAGAAATTCTTGTATTACTTATTATTTTTTTTTTTATTTCCTATTTATTTACTATATAGATTGCAATAAAATCTTTATTTCATAAGTTTTTTTTTGAGTGGTTAGCAACTTCTATTTTTTTGTCCCGTGCTTCTTATTCGTTGCGGGTCGGAAAATAGAAAAGTTGGGTGAATCAAAAACCCCAAGGAGGTTCATGGCCAAGGGTAAAGAGGTCCGAGTAAGGGTTATTTTGGAATGTACTAGTTGTGTTCGAAACGGTGTTAATAAGGAATCAAGGGGTATTTCCAGATATATTACTCAAAAGAATCGACACAATACACCCAGTCGATTGGAATTGAGAAAATTCTGTCCCTATTGTTCCAAGCATACACTTCATGGGGAGATAAAAAAATAGATAGAGTCAAGCCGCGTTCTTTTGTGTCACCCTTCCAAGGGACATGAAAAACTAATCTAGATATATATCTAGATTATTTCATATATTTTAATAAAAACAAATAAATAAATCTAGACAAACCAAATCCTATAATTGATTCTATCAATCATTTTTTGATTTCATCGAAATGGGATTTTAGGGATAAGGAATAAACAAATTATGGATAAAACCAAGCGACTCTTTCTTAAATCCAAGCGATCTTTTCGTAGGCGTTTGCCCCCGATCCAATCGGGGGATCGAATTGATTATAGAAACATGACTTTAATTAGTCGATTTCTTAGTGAACAAGGAAAAATATTATCTAGACGGGTGAATAGATTGACCTTAAAAGAACAACGATTAATTACTATTGCTATAAAACAAGCTCGTATTTTATCTTCGTTACCTTTTCTTAATAATGAGAAACAATTTGAAAGAAGTGGGTTGACCGCTAGACCTCCCGGTCTTAGAACCAGAAAAAAATAGGCTTACTCTTCAATTAAATAAAAATTCCAATCCGAACTCAAACACAGATGGATGTTTTGTTCAAAAAATCTGTGAAGCAGCCGTGCCGTAAGAAAAAAAAAAGAATTGGGAAAGAAGAATAAAATCAATCTTTTTTTTTATTGAGCGTGTTCGCTCATTTTGACGACTTTATCATATTATTTCTACTCTACCTTCCTCTTACTGGAGTTCATTCTCCAGAGAACTCCGTTTAAAAATTATAATGGATTCCTTCCAATTTCCTTATTTTATAATCTCATTGGAAATCATATAAAGACAATTCCTATTTGATATAGCTATTTGTGCAAGTATCTTACGATTAAGAACCAACTGTGCCTTATACAGATTGTATATTAATCTACTATAACTATAGGATACCTGATTTCCGCGAATTACTGCATTTATTCGGGTGATCCACAAACGACGAAAATCCCTTTTTTTCCTATCTCTATCGCGATGAGCCGAAACCAAAGCTCTTATTTTCTGTTGAGTAATTGTTCGGCTAAGTCGTGAATGAGCCCCGCGAAAGCTTGATACAAATAAACGCATTTTTGTTCTACGTCTCCGAGCTATATATCCTCGTCTAATTCTGGTCATTGAATAAATGAAACTCTGATGAATAACTAATTGATTTCCTTTCTTTCAGTTATTCTTTTCCCCTTTTCTAGTCTATTAATAACAAAACGGACTCTTCCAATTTATAAAATAAAAATTCCAATGGCTTTTGCTACTCTAACCTTCCCGACCACGCTTTTACCTTTTGTCGAGGCATTGGAAAGAAAATAGTAAAAAAAAAAAACGAAAGTAGTAAATAGATAAAGAAATTGTGGGTTCCGTCGTCTCTATGATTACTTCTTAAACGGTGAGGCCCTCTCTATACACCGGAGCCACTTCCTTCATTTAATTTAATCAATTCTATTGGTAACTTGTACAGTTACCACTCTTCGGCTCTACCCATGAAGTTTCTAGTAATAGGTCTTTCATAACGAGATAGACCTTATACAGTAACGGTATTTAATTATGAAGATTGGTGGGGTAGCTGACCTTGTTAGTCCGTTCTTGCAAGAGTAGAAAGATAATCTTTCTGCTTTTTTATAGTATTTCCCCCGCTTAATGGATAACTATTTGTTACCAATGGGGAATTCTTTCTCACCTTAAATTAATTGCAAATTGAGGTGGTGGAATTTGCGCCAGTGGAAACCATAAATTTCATACACAATAGAAAGATATGATAGATCAATCTTTTTTTAGATAGTGAATGGAGTTCTTCTTCTTCTATTCTATCCGATTCACAGGTACTGATCATTGATACTTAAAAAAGGGTTTCTTTCTTTTGGTTTGTCTCAGCCCATGATTGAAACGAGTCGCACATACACCCTTGTACATGTTCCTCGGCGCTGAGGACATCCCCGCAGAGCGGGGGATTTGGTAACATTTCTGATTGGCTGTCTTGGGTTTCTAATAAGTTGTTTAATAGTTGGCATGCTGAATTATCCATTATGGGCTGGTTTAGATCGATCCTAACCGGATGATTATGAATTTCTTCTGTTTAATAGAATATTAAACCCTTAAGAAGTGACTGCTATGTTTTATCCAACCGCTACAAGATCAACAAGTCCATGAGCTTGGGCTTCTGTTGCTGACATAAAAGTATCCCTTTCCATGTCTTCGGATACAACCCATAAAGGCTTGCCCGATCTTTGTACATAAACCATTGTAAGGATTTCGCGCAGTCTCAGTAGTTCTTCCGTATCCAGGATAAATTCTCCCGTTTGTGCCCCATAAAAAGCGCCAATAGGTTGATGGATCATGACCCTGATGATATATTATAACATAATAAAAGGTTCCTCTATCTCGCACGATTCGGCGAGGGGACGAGATAAAGAAAAAGATAGAATTGAACAACCGTACGGGCACTTTTTCGCATTGCATACGGCTCGCCAATGGAATTTGCTTTTTACCCTTCATCAAACAAGGATAAAAAGGGGGTTCTATTATACCCAGATGGGTAAATGATCCAATTACCACCCTTCTTTTTTTTTTGAGGAGTTCAAAAATACTATGATGGCTCCGTTGCTTTATATATTTATTTCTTTTGTGATTCAGCAATCCCAAAGTTTCTTTTTTTTTTTTTTGATTTGAAAAAAATAAAAAAAGAAATAAATCAAAAATAATCTTCTTTTTTTATTTTCGTACTCTTTCATACCATAAATCTTGTTAATTGTTAAGAACCTTCCGGCGTGAAAAAGGTGTGTGGCGCTGCAATAGGCCTCCGATAGGTAAGATAAACTCGGAATACCCCTTCTTTATCTCATACTACTGCTTCGATACATAATCAAATATTTTGTATTTTGAAAAAAAAAAAAAAAAACACTAACAATTTTCATATCGAATTCGAAGTGCCATGCTATTATTACTTAATATTAAGAATTCATATGGCGAAGGCATAGTCTTCTTTTTTCTCTCAAATAAAAAACTCATTGGCGCCAAGCGTGAGGGAATGCTAGACGTTTGGTACTTGCTCCGGCGGCCAGGAGAAAAGACCCCATGGAGGCGGCCAATCCCATGCATATTGTCTGTACATCGGGTCGCACAAATTGCATAGTATCATAAATTGCTATCCCGGGTATTACCCATCCGCCAGGAGAGTTGATAAATAAATACAAATCCTTGGTCTCGTTCTCTATACTGAGATATACCATAATACCAATAAGTTGATTCGAGATATCGCTCTCAACCATTTGACCTAAAAAAAGTAATCTTTCTCGATAAAGTCGGTTGATTAGGATAAAACAGTATCCCTTCGGAGTCGTACAGGCATCTTTTGATGCATACGGTTCAACAAAACTTGCGAAAAACAAATCAATGTGTAGCTCCTAGCCCCTTTCCTTTCTTTTTTCCTCGCTTCTATCGAGGGGCTTTTCTTCCGGTTTTCAAGAACGCTGAGTTTAGCCGGTTTCCTAGACCTATAATATTCTAATATAAAAAAGAAATTCACTAAACTTATCGACTTATCGAACTAACTTTTCATTGATGTATTTTTTCATCGAGATCCGATCCAAAAATCACGATGCCATTTTCTTGTTCCTGAATTGAATGGGCTTCTTCCATTTTTTTAGGTTTAGGCTCTACTCCGAGTAAGGATTCGCCCGATTTTTATTTGCACATATAGGACAAATGACCCCAATACCACGTCTCTTTTTTGCTATGACTTACCCCCTTTTTAATTCATTTCTTTCATGTCTTCCGCCAAATATTTGACATATTCATCATATTTAGTATTCCGTTGATTAACGTTTGAGATCGCTTTTCGAATAAAGGAATCGTTTATGATATAAGTAATAATCATAGATATATTACCAATTGGGTTTTTCTAAACGGAGCCTGGATACCTCATTTTATTGGTCCAGCCAAGACGACCATAAAATTGATTTATTGCTAATATTAATCTGGATGCTTCCTCACGAAATAGATCTAATTGCACTTCATTGCATTTCACGCTACAAATTTTTGATAATTCAATCAATTTTTTGGGCGAAACAGAGGATATCTCGATCGGGGGAGAGAACGGGGAAATCCCATATGACCCAATAGATCTGACAAGTCGCACTATATGTCAACCCAAGATGGATGCTTGTCCCCGGGACTTCGATAAGGTACTTTTGGAACACCAATAGGCATAAAATGAAAGAAAAAAGAATTAAGTACTCTAGTTCACTTTGATGTGGAAGCGTAATAATGGGCTTCTTGTCTTAATACTAGTGGCCGTTATCTTAGTTTATACATAGATTGACGAAGTTCATAAAATAAAGGAAAATTCTTACGAATAAGTCTTTTGAATGATGACCAAATATGGATACATTCGCTCATAGAAAAGGGAATCAACCCCCATTGCGTATTGGTACTTATCGAGTATAGAATAGATCTGCTTCTCTTTTTTCCTACGAACCGAACTCTTCCATTATTACTAAAAGAATAGAACAAATATTCATATTAATCCCTTTTTCCAGATAATCCCCTGAAAAAGGGGTACATAGCATAGTTTTTTTCAATGCAATAAAGTTACATAGTGTCTATTTTTTATTAATAAAGGGGGAGTCCCATGGGTTTGCCTTGGTATCGTGTTCATACCGTCGTATTGAATGATCCCGGTCGTTTGATTGCTGTCCATATAATGCATACAGCCCTGGTTGCGGGTTGGGCCGGTTCAATGGCTCTATATGAATTAGCTGTTTTTGATCCCTCCGATCCAGTTCTTGATCCAATGTGGAGACAAGGCATGTTCGTTATACCCTTCATGACTCGTTTAGGAATAACCGATTCATGGGGTGGTTGGAGTATTACAGGGGGGACAGTAACGAATCCGGGTATTTGGAGTTACGAAGGTGTAGCGGGGGCACATATTGTGTTTTCCGGATTGTGCTTCTTGGCAGCTATCTGGCATTGGGTGTATTGGGATCTAGCAATATTTGTTGATGACCGTACAGGAAAACGTTCTTTGGATTTGCCTAAAATCTTTGGAATTCATTTATTTCTCTCAGGAGTGGCTTGCTTTGGTTTTGGGACATTTCATGTAACAGGATTGTATGGTCCTGGAATATGGGTGTCTGATCCGTATGGACTAACTGGAAAGGTACAATCTGTAAATCCAGCATGGGGTGTGGAAGGTTTTGATCCTTTTGTTCCAGGAGGAATAGCCTCTCATCATATTGCGGCAGGGACATTGGGCATATTAGCAGGCTTATTCCATCTCAGTGTCCGCCCGCCACAACGCTTATACAAAGGATTACGTATGGGCAATATTGAAACCGTTCTTTCCAGCAGCATCGCTGCTGTCTTTTTTGCAGCGTTTGTTGTTGCTGGAACTATGTGGTATGGGTCAGCAACTACCCCTATCGAATTATTTGGTCCCACCCGTTATCAATGGGATCAGGGATACTTTCAGCAAGAAATATATCGAAGAGTCAGTGCTGGACTAGCCGAAAATCAAAGTTTATCAGAAGCTTGGTCTAAAATTCCTGAAAAATTAGCTTTTTATGATTACATCGGAAATAATCCTGCGAAAGGGGGATTATTCAGAGCGGGTTCAATGGATAACGGGGATGGAATAGCTGTCGGGTGGTTAGGACACCCTATATTTAGAGATAAAGAAGGGCGTGAACTTTTTGTACGTCGTATGCCTACTTTTTTTGAAACATTTCCAGTTGTTTTGGTAGACGGAGATGGAATTGTTAGAGCCGACGTTCCTTTTCGAAGGGCAGAATCGAAGTATAGTGTCGAACAAGTAGGTGTAACCGTTGAGTTCTATGGTGGCGAGCTGAATGGCGTGAGTTATAGTGATCCTGCTACTGTGAAAAAATATGCTAGACGTGCTCAATTGGGTGAAATTTTTGAATTAGATCGTGCTACTTTGAAATCCGATGGTGTTTTTCGTAGCAGCCCAAGGGGCTGGTTTACGTTTGGACACGCTTCATTTGCTCTGCTTTTCTTCTTCGGACACATTTGGCATGGTGCTAGAACCTTGTTCAGAGATGTTTTTGCTGGTATTGACCCGGATTTGGACGCTCAAGTGGAATTTGGAGTATTCCAAAAACTTGGAGATCCAACTACAAGAAGACAAGTAGTCTGATGCAGCATTGCTCTACTATTTTAGTTTCTCGCTTCTGCTTCTATTTTCGATTTGTGCTTTTTATTGAAAATAAGGTATAAGGTACTGGAGAAATATGGATTTAAATCGCCGCCCTTTTTGATTCTTTTTTTCTTTAATCCGGGGGATGATCCCAAATAAACAGGTATGGAAGCTATAATTGGAAACCACGATCGAATTTATGGAAGCATTGGTTTATACATTCCTCTTAGTCTCGACTCTAGGGATCATTTTTTTCGCTATCTTTTTTCGAGAACCGCCTAAAGTTCCAACTAAAAAAACAAAATGATTTTTTTTTATCTCAATTGAAGTAATGGGCCTCCCAATATTGGGAGGCCCATTACTTCTACTTCAACTAGTCCCCGTGTTCCTCGAATGGATCTCTTAGTTGTTGAGAGGGTTGCCCAAAAGCAGTATATAAGGCGTACCCAGTAAAACTTACAAGTAACCCAGATATAGAGATGGCGACTAGGGTTGCTGTTTCCATTATTATAGAATTTCAAGACCACACTGGATCCATGATAAGATCGTTTATTTACAACGGAATGGTATACAAAGTCAACAGATCTCAATCAATACAAAATAGGATTTATGGCTACACAAACAGTTGAGGGTAGTTCTAGAGCTCGTCCAAAAAGAACTTCTGCAGGGGGGTTGTTGAAACCCTTGAATTCGGAATATGGTAAAGTAGCTCCTGGATGGGGAACTACTCCTTTGATGGGAGTCGCAATGGCTTTATTTGCGGTATTCCTATCTATTATTTTGGAGATTTATAATTCGTCCGTTTTACTGGACGGAATTTCACTGAATTAGAATGAAATTTACAAGAATCACAAAATACTACCTTTTAAATAAGCATTTAGGTATCGGATTTTGATTTTAGTTGATTGGTAGTTCGACCGCGAATTTTTTATTTCTGTATTTCCGGAATATGAGTGTGCGACTTGTTCGAATTGATCCTATTGATAGTACAGAGCATAGATCTGTCGTCTTGATCGAGATGGCTTTACTCCGTCGGATATTCATTCGAGTATCTGGAGCACGGAATATATGAAATAGATCACGAAGTATTCGAACTATGATTCATACTTAATATTCAGACCCCTTGGCCGGATTCAAAAAATTTTTCCAAAGACAAAATTTTCAATTGCAAGATTTTTCTTCTTTCAAATTCCCCATTTCTGCTTTTATTTTACTCAAAGCACAAACTTGAATAAATGATGATCCAAGGATTCTTACTCATGGAATCTTTGGACTTAGTTTGAAGGTTTTATTGAATCATCGTGGTTCTAGTATGAATCTGAGGTTTCAATTGATTCATAGGGTCTTAACAAGAAAATTCCTATCAATAATAAAGAAAACAAAAGTCAAGCTGCATTACATACAACTCAAAATAACAAATCAAAGAAAATGAAATAGGTAAATAGAAGATTCAAGAGGCCTGTAACGATCAACATAAAGATAAGCGCGTCGACTTGATTTTTTGGCATTCTAATTATAACCACAAAGAAAAGCTTTCTTATTTTTATTCTTTCTTATTTTTAGATAAGATTGAATCAAAAAATTAAGAAGTTTCCAATTTTCTATTCCATACCAGTATTGGGGTGGTTTTGTTTGAGCCGTACGAGATGAAATTCTCATATACGGTTCTCAGAGGGGAGTTCTCTTGGTTTACCTATCTCCATAAAGTCTACGATTGGTTCGAAGAACGTCTCGAGATTCAGGCGATTGCAGATGATATAACTAGTAAATACGTTCCTCCTCATGTTAACATATTTTATTGTCTGGGCGGAATTACGCTCACTTGTTTTTTAGTACAAGTAGCTACAGGGTTTGCTATGACTTTTTACTACCGCCCGACCGTTACTGAGGCTTTTGCCTCTGTTCAATACATAATGACGGAAGTTAACTTCGGGTGGTTAATTCGATCGGTTCATCGATGGTCGGCAAGTATGATGGTCCTAATGACAATCCTGCACGTATTTCGCGTGTATCTCACCGGGGGTTTTAAAAAACCTCGCGAATTGACTTGGGTTACAGGTGTGGTTCTGGCTGTATTGACCGCATCTTTTGGTGTAACAGGTTATTCTTTACCTT